GAACAAACCCCCCCCCAGAAACGTATAGGAAGTTTTTTCTTCGTACGGCTCGAGAAAAATGATTTGAGGCTCTATTTATGTATAAAATTCCAATGGCAAATGGGTGTAATTAGACTATGATTTAAGTCCCCTTCCGCCTTTCTGAAAGGGAAAAACCATTTGTACTCATAACTCAAGTTGAATAATTCTCAAAAAGCTAAAAAAAAAGATTTTTAATATTTCTTTGTATTGAGTGGTCTTTAAATCCCTTTCCTTTTACTCAATTTTTATTAAAATTTGCGTTCCTCATTCTGGGGCAGTTATTGATACAATTGAAAGGGTGTTTTCTTGTTCTGGTATCCTTTATCCTTATTTTTAATCATTGGGTTTAGACATGACTTCGGTAATTGTGAATCCTTTCAAAATGGCAGCAACATACCCTTTTTTGTGACCTTTTTCAAAGAATCAGCCAAACATTTGATTCCCCGTGATAGACTTTTTGTACCGAAAGCGTTTTCTTAATTCCAAGAATTTTTTCTTGTGGATTGGAAACTTTGGAACCTTTCATTTCTATATCAAAAATATACTTACGAAGTTCTTCTATTTTATAGCTTGATATTAACCCTAGATCCTTGCCCTAAGAAATAAGTCAATACTTTATACTCGAGCTCCATCCTATATTATATAGGCTACAACCCAACAAAAAGGGTAGTTTAGCAGAACAAGGGATGTCGAGCCAAGAGCACCTTCATTTTGATATAAAATGGTGGATGCAAGAATCCACAATGGATCGTGTCCTTCAAGTCGCACGTTGCTTTCTACCACATCGTTTCAAACGAAGTTTTACCATAACATTAACATTTATCTAATTTGGAGCCGGTATAGAATTGAATCCATTACAGAATCATGAATAGTCATTGGTTCAGTCGGTACATAGTAATGTATGTTTTTCTTTTCTAAGATATTTTTCTGAAGAAGTTTTATCAGAATTCGAAATGAATCCCTATATTTATATTTATTTTTTTTTTGAAAAATAATAAAAAAAAAAGGATGATAATAATACTTATAGGCTATGGATTTCCTTTTTTTCGACGTTTTTTTTTTATTTGACTTGAAATTCAGAAATCCTTATTTCTCTCTTAACTGGATTACATCCAATAAATTGAATTACATCGCTGTGTCATTTGTTGAACTCGATTAAGTTTAGTTGTTAATAAACTAAAAAAATATATATATATGGATTCTGATAGAATGAATATACTATATATATGGATTCTGATAGAATGAATATACTCTGGGACGGAAGGATTCGAACCTCCGAATAGCGGGACCAAAACCCGTTGCCTTACCACTTAGCCACGCCCCATTTAAATTTTGATTTAACGCTAAAAAAGAATAGTAGTGGTATTGGTTTGTCGTCAATTCTAGTCCAAATATTGAATTTTTAGAAAAATTTAGATTGTTGTTAGGATTTTGACACGGATATATCTACAATTTTCTTGAATTTATTGCTCATTACGTAGAATACAATTAAGATATTGTATTGAAAGTCAAATTTCTTCTATTCTCCTTTGAGAATTGGAGGATTTTTGGTTGGGTAAACTCAAAGAAAAGGAAAGATTTTTTCTACCTTTCTCTTTTCGTTTTTACTTATATCAATTATATCCATAACTCAACCAAAATACAATTATCTCCAAGAACAAAATCAAAAGTTTATTATGCTTAATATCTTTAATTTGATCTGTATTAATTCTGCCCTTTATTCGAGTAGTTTTTTCGTCGCAAAATTGCCAGAGGTCTATGCTTTTTTGAATCCAATTGTAGATGTTATGCCAGTCATACCTTTGTTTTTTTTTCTCTTAGCCTTTGTTTGGCAAGCTGCCGTAAGTTTTCGATAAGATCTTTAATACTATCCTAGAAAATAAAAAATTCGAACAATTCAAAGGATCAGATAATAGTTACTCTCAATTTCAACATGAAACTTTTGAGTAGACACAAAAAATATAAATCACCGCATTTCCCCACTCTAACCCCTTTTTGAAGTGAAAGGCCTTACTTTCGTAGGATAGGCTCCTCCTAATTAATTATCCAATATCCAATTTTGGGTATGAAAGCAAATTGAAGTAATGAACGACTCTTATGCTAAATGAATTTCTGAAAATTCTTTTGTATTTCGAGAAAGCACTTCATTTCTTGGTGTCAAATTAGGATATGTGGTATAAAACTGGACGATCTATTTTTTTTTTTCAAAAAAAAAAAGATCTTGGAGATTGTGTAATGCTTACTCTCAAACTTTTCGTTTACACAGTAGTGATATTCTTTGTTTCTTTTTTCATCTTTGGATTCCTATCTAATGATCCAGGACGTAATCCTGGACGTGAAGAATAAAAAAAGGGGTTGTTTTCCTTACTTGATTTTTTTTTCGTAGGTTTTTTTTATCTATTTGATGCATTTAACTAAAAAAATGAACTATAAAAAAAAGAAAAGGGCTTTCCAAAATTTGAAAGAAAAAAAATATCAA